TCAAGATATGATATATTGGTCATATCATTGTAGCAACTGAAATCTTTTTTGCATAAACACAAAAAAAAACCAAACCAATCTGATTATGAGTTTGGGAAGCGAAATCTAGAATGATGTGGATAAATGGAAGAACGGTGAGAGAAAGAGATAAAAAGAACGCCAATGATATATGATTCCAATATAATATGTAAGGTCTATGAATCATTTCATAAAAAGCAATGTAATAAAGCATCAAACTAATTCCTCCCGAATTAAATGAATATGTTCATAGAAAAAAAATCAAGAGCCTAGAGCCAATAAAGACTGAGAAGATTGACTCAAGAACAGGAGCTCCATTGTATAATTCAGACCTAACCATTAATTGAGAAGCGATGGGAACGACGGAAACCTGTGAATACAGAAGATTCTATTAAAAACGAATCCTAATGATTCATTGAGTGGGATGGCGGAACAAACCAGGTATCAATTCATTTGTTCTGAAAGATCGTGGGCTAACCTTACAATTGAAATAGATATTGAAAGAGTAAATGTTCGCCCGCGAAAGCTTTATTTTACCGAATTGCTCTATTTTTTGAGCGATCCGATATGATAAAGACAAAACAAAATAAAGATTCGTTATAGCCTTATATATTATTATATTATAAATAAATTATAAATAAAAAATTACATTATCTAGAAATATATGTTTAGCTATATATCCAAAAGCTATATATAAACAAGATATAAAAATTTCTAATAGAAATAGATTAGATGAAAATTAGATGAAATATCAAAGAATCCCACGATTCAGTGTATTATTCAAAAAAATGGAATTTTATCTTAACTAAATTTTTTTGAATCATTTCATTCGCGAGGAGCTGGATGAGAAGAAACTCTCATGTCCGGTTCTGGAGTAGAGATGGAATTTTAAAAAGACCCATCCACTATAACCCCAAAAGAACCAGATTCCGTAAACAACATAGAGGAAGAATGAAGGGAATATCTTATCGAGGTAATCGTATTTGTTTCGGTAGATACGCTCTTCAAGCACTTGAACCTGCTTGGATCACATCTAGACAAATAGAAGCGGGGCGACGAGCAATGACACGAAACGTACGCCGTGGTGGAAAAATATGGGTACGTATATTTCCAGACAAACCAGTTACAGTAAGACCTACAGAAACACGTATGGGTTCGGGGAAAGGATCCCCCGAATATTGGGTAGCTGTCGTTAAACCAGGTAGAATACTTTATGAAATGGGCGGAGTAGCAGAAAATATAGCTAGAAAAGCTATTTCAATAGCGGCGTCCAAAATGCCTATACGAACTCAATTCATTATTTCGGGATAGGAATAAAAGAAAAAGAGGTCTTTGGGATGAAAAAAAATTGCAGGTTTCTTTTTTTGATTTTGGACAAACAATATTTCTTTTTTTTTCCTTCGTTCTTTGCATTGAAAAATCGAATAAAAAAATGATATGATTCAACCCCAGACCCATTTGAATGTAGCGGACAACAGCGGGGCCCGAGAATTGATGTGTATTCGAATCATAGGAACTAGTAATCGCCGATACGCTCATATTGGTGACGTTATTGTTGCTGTGATCAAAGAAGTAGTACCAAATATGCCTCTAGAAAGATCAGAAGTAATCAGAGCTGTAATTGTACGTACCTGTAAAGAACTCAAACGTGACAACGGTATGATAATACGATATGATGACAATGCTGCAGTTATTATTGATCAAGAAGGAAACCCAAAAGGAACTCGAATTTTTGGTGCGATCGTCCGGGAATTGAGACAGTTAAATTTTACTAAAATAGTTTCCTTAGCCCCTGAGGTATTATAAGACGAGACCATGATATAGTTATAGTAAGCGAATGAAATAGATTAATTAGTAGATTGTGTTTCACGCATATACCTTTAATTTAATATTTAATAGAATTCATAAATAAAAAAATAAAAAAGAGCATGTTGATTATATCAAAATTAGCAGGCACCAATAATTTTAGTTCATCATGGGTAGGGACACTATTGCTGACATAATAACCTCTATACGAAATGTCGACATGGATAGAAAAGTAACGGTTCGAATAGCATCTACTAATATCACCGAAAACATTGTTAAAATACTTTTACGGGAAGGTTTTATCGAAAACGTGAGGAAACATCAGGAAAGCAACAAATATTTTTTGGTTTTAACCCTGCGACATAGAAGGAATAGGAAAGGAACATATAGAACTATTTTAAATTTAAAACGGATCAGTCGACCTGGTCTACGAATCTATTCTAACTATCAACGAATTCCTAGAATTTTAGGTGGTATGGGGATTGTAATTCTTTCTACTTCTAGAGGTATAATGACAGACCGAGAGGCTCGCCTAGAAAGAATTGGTGGAGAAATTTTGTGTTATATATGGTAATCCTTCTGATATTCGAATTGGATCCGGAACTTCCTATTTGTGAAAAAAAAAAGAGAAAGGGCGGGTTGTCTAATATCACTACTCCTCCATTAATTAATACTTTAAGGGGGTTTTACCTGGAATGAAAGAACAAAAATGGATTCATGAAGGTTTAATTACTGAATCACTTCCCAACGGTATGTTCCGGGTGCGTTTAGATAATGAAAATATGATTCTAGGTTATGTTTCAGGAAGGATCCGACGTAGTTTTATACGGATACTACCAGGAGATAGAGTCAAAATTGAAGTAAGTCGTTATGATTCAACCAAAGGGCGTATAATTTATAGAATCCGAAACAAGGATTCGAATAATTAGGGAGTTTTTCAACTTCAACATTCCTTTTTTCATGGAGATACAATTCGAAGTTCAAAATTTCAAGAAACTTATTTTCTTCCAAGAAGTAGATTCTTAATTAAGTTAAGGTAAGGAATAACAAATATGAAAATAAGGGCTTCTGTTCGTAAAATTTGCGAAAAATGTCGACTGATCCGTAGACGGGGACGAATTATAGTAATTTGTCCCAACCCGAGACATAAACAAAGACAAGGATAATTTTTCGAAAAGAGATTCTCTAAAGAACCCGATGTACAAATAAAAAAAAATCATGTTTTGACATGAAATGGATATATCCATATATCTCTTACTCATATTTATGAGATGATAAAATATGGCAAAACCTATACCAAGAATTGGTTCACGTAGGAATGGACGTATTGGTTCACGTAAGAGTGCGCGTAGAATACCAAAGGGAGTTATTCATGTTCAAGCAAGTTTTAACAATACCATTGTGACCGTTACAGATGTACGGGGTCGGGTGGTTTCTTGGTCCTCGGCCGGTACTTGTGGATTCAGGGGTACAAGAAGAGGGACGCCATTTGCTGCTCAAACCGCAGCAGGAAATGCTATTCGTACAGTAGTGGATCAAGGTATGCAACGAGCAGAAGTCATGATAAAGGGTCCTGGTCTCGGAAGAGATGCAGCATTACGAGCTATTCGTAGAAGTGGTATACTATTAAGTTTCGTACGGGATGTAACTCCTATGCCACATAACGGCTGTAGACCTCCTAAAAAAAGACGTGTATAGGAATAAACTGTGTAGAAATAAACATTGAAGAGATTTCAAGAGAAATAAATGATTCAATGATCTGATCAAGTAATATTACTATGGTTCGAGAGAAAGTAACAGTATCTACTCGGACACTGCAGTGGAAGTGTGTTGAATCAAGAGTAGACAATAAGCGTCTTTGTTATGGACGCTTTATTCTGTCTCCACTTATTAAAGGTCAAGCCGACACAATAGGCATTGCGATGCGAAGAGCTTTGCTTGGAGAAATAGAAGGAACATGTATCACACGTGCAAAATCTGAGAAAATACCCCATGAATATTCTACCATAGTAGGTATTCAAGAATCAGTACATGAAATTTTAATGAATTTGAAAGAAATTGTATTGAGAAGTAATCTGTATGGAACTCGCGGCGCGTTTATTTGTGCCAGGGGTCCTGGATATGTAACTGCTCAAGACATCATTTCACCGCCTTCTGTGGAAATCGTTGATAATACACAACATATAGCTAGACTGATGGAACCGATTGATTTGTGTATTGGATTACAAATCGAGAGGAATCGCGGATATAGTATAAAAAGGCCAAATAACTTTCAAGACGGAAGTTATCCTATAGATGCTGTATTCATGCCTGTTCGAAATGCGAATCATAGTATTCATTCTTATGGGAATGGGAATGAAAGACAAGAGATACTTTTTCTCGAAATATGGACAAATGGGAGTTTAACTCCTAAAGAAGCACTTCATGAAGCCTCCCGTAATTTGATTGATTTATTTATTCCTTTTCTACATGCGGAAGAAGAAACTTTACATTTAGAGTACAATCAACACAAGAGCACTTTACCCCCTCTTACTTTTCATGATAGATTGGCTAAACTAAGGAAAAACAAAAAAGAAATAGAATTGAAATATATTTTTATTGACCAATTAGAATTGCCTCCCAGGATCTATAATTGCCTCAAAAGGTCCAATATACATACATTATTAGACCTTTTGAATAAGAGTCAAAAGGATCTTATGAAAATTGAAGATTTTCGCATAGAAGATGTAAAACAGTTATTGGGCATTCTAGAAAAACATTTCACAATTGATTAACCGAAGAATAATAAATAGATTGAATTTTTTTCATATTTTTTTTTTTTTTTTAGAAAAAAAAACTGGGTTTTGAATCTTTAACCAAATCCATATATTCGGAACAGATTCAGAATTTAATTGAATAGATGTATGTATCTAGGGAGAATTCACTTTGAAGCGACTATTCCCTAGATACACATGCGGGATATTTTATTTCACAATTGAATCAATTGAAATTTAAAAAAGACCTAAAGTTAGGGATTTATCAATAGGTAATGTTGCTCCAATACCCAACCAAAGGGCCACTGCGGTACCAATCAAAAAAACGGTTGTCGCTACTGGACGACGAAATGGATTTTGGAATTTATTAACATTTTCCAAAAAAGGTACTGTTAATAATCCCGCAGGTACTGAAACCATTAA